AGTAGCCCAGATAGAATCGAACTTTCGGTTGATCCAGGTACTTGGGATCCGATGGATGACGACATGGTCTCTATAGATCCCATTGAATTTCATTCAGAAGAGGAACCTTATAAAAATCGTATTGATTCTTATCAAACAAAGACAGGATTAACGGAGGCTGTTCAAACAGGTACAGGGCAACTAAACGGGATCCCCATCGCAATTGGGGTTATGGATTTTCAGTTTATGGGGGGTAGTATGGGATCCGTAGTAGGCGAGAAAATCACCCGTTTGATCGAGTATGCTGCCAATCAATTTTTACCTCTTCTTCTAGTGTGTGCTTCCGGGGGAGCACGCATGCAAGAAGGAAGTTTGAGCTTGATGCAAATGGCTAAAATATCTTCTGCTTTATATGATTATCAATTAAATAAAAAGTTATTCTATGTATCAATTCTTACATCTCCTACTACTGGTGGGGTGACTGCTAGTTTTGGTATGTTGGGGGATATCATTATTGCTGAACCTAATGCCTATATTGCATTTGCGGGTAAAAGAGTAATTGAACAAACATTGAATAAGACAGTACCCGAGGGTTCACAAGCGGCTGAATTTTTATTCCATAAGGGCTTATTCGATCCAATCGTACCACGTAATCCTTTAAAAGGTGTTCTGAGCGAGTTATTTCAGTTCCACGCCTTTTTTCCTTTGAATCAAAATAAACTCCAGTAGAGTTCTTAAGTGAAATTTTTTTTGTGGCGAATAATTAACAATTAGTTAGTTAGTTTATCCGAATCAAAATAAAACAAAATCCGAAGAATAGATTTTTCTTTGGTGACATAAGATTTCCTTGTACAAGGAAGCGCGCAGATAATTCTTTTTTTTTTTTTACTGATATGACGGATTAGTAATCAGTAAACCTCTCTCAACAAAACAACATAAAAAAGCATTCTTCCTTAGAATGAATTAGTGGGCAGGGCAAATAAAACGAATTTATTGTTCCCCTCTTGCGTATGTATATATCATTCAAATAGAGAAAATAGAAAATCTTGCATCTTTCTCTATCTCCTAACAAGGACCATTTTCCTAGGAATCCCTGCTGTTGGATCGGATTCATTAGAATTCTTCGGGAATTTGTAAGAATTTCTTTTTGTATTACAAATTACAAAAAGAAATTCGATATTAAAAAATACATCCGAAGCTAAGAACAACAGAAGAAAAAAAAAATAAGTAATAATAATAACGAAAATGGGTTATCATACATCTAGTTCATGTAGAAAGATGAATAGGTCCGTTCGACATTCCTTGCGCTTAGTATATATACTTATTTAGTATACTTAGTATATTTATATACAATTATATAAGTATACTTAATATACATTTATGTACGAATTAGAATATGATAATAATTCGAATTAATATTCTAATTATTATAGGATATCTTTATACCAGTAACAGGTACAAATATTAAATCGAGGTACCCTTTTTATGACAATTCTCAACAGCTTTCCCTCTATTTTAGTCCCTTTAGTGGGCCTAGTATTTCCGGCAATGGCAATGACTTCGTTATTTCTTTATCTTGAAAAAAATAAGATTTTTTAAATCCGATCGGATCAAGGTCAACTCTCATCTAGTTTTTTTTTTCAAGACTTAGCGATGACGGATATCCATTTAGTAAAATAGTGTATAAGACTAAGAAGTGGCTTTCTCCGAGCATAAACGAAAGAGCTCTTATGCATGTCTAAACATGATATTATAGGTAAATTAATTCTATCTATTGTCAACAATAGGCTGTGATCTGAAATAGGCTGTGATCTGAACTCATGTTTGCAATGAAAGTCAATGTATCTATATGGATGTACCGGTCTATAGGGAATCATATGAAGGGGATGCTCGTATTTTATTAGATCTAACCAATTCAATGACTTACTGCTAAGAGTTCACATCAAAATAGTACTAGTTGATGAGAGTTACTTCGGAACCAAAAAAAGTAAACTAAAATTGATTTTCTTTTGGTTATTTCCCCAATTCCAATAAAATGCAACTGGAGCTAGTATGTATGAGTTGGCGATCAGAATATATATGGATAGAATTTATAGCGGGCTCTCGCAAAACAAGCAATGTCTGCTGGGCCCTTATCCTTTTTTTAGGTTCATTAGGATTCTTAGTGGTTGGAATTTCTAGTTATCTTGATAGGAATTTGCTATCTTTATTTCCGTCTCAGCAAATAAATTTTTTTCCACAAGGGATCGTGATGTCTTTCTACGGGATCGCGGGTCTCTTTATTAGTTCCTATTTGTGGTGCACAATTACATGGAATGTAGGTAGCGGTTATGATCGATTTGATACAAAAGAGGGAATAGTGTGTATTTTTCGTTGGGGATTTCCTGGAAAAAATCGCCGCATCTTTCTACGATTCCTTATGAAAGATATTCAGTCCATCAGAATAGAAGTTAAAGAGGGTATTTATGCTCGTAGTGTCCTTTATATAGAAAGCAGAGGCTTGGGGGCCATTCCCTTGAATCGTACTGATGAGAATTTGACTCCACGAGAAATTGAGCAAAAGGCCGCGGAATTGGCCTATTTCTTGCGTGTACCAATTGAAGGGTTTTGAAAAATGAACTGAAGAATAAGAATAAACAGAATAAGAATAAATGCTTTCTCGGCAGGAGGAACCCCTTAAGACTCCTTTTTTTTTTTCGAAATATGCGAGAGTTTCCGTTTTACATTTTTAATAGAAAATGAGTTCTTTCATTTCGAAATTCAAATAATATGAATATATTCATTATTTGAATTTGAATATGAATATATTCATTATTTGAATTTGAATCTTTCGGGCATTCATCGAAAGGGGGGAATCGCTTCGAATATTTCATCAATTGGGATATCTGGAAACAATATTGAAACAAAACAAGATTGTTTTGTTTTTTATTATTTCTTGATTCAAATTCGAATTGGAATGAAGAATTCGAAGTGGATTCTTCTTCGATTTCTGTAGTTTTTCTACACTAGGTTCAAGGACTAACCGCCGAATCACAACTAAAAATCGATTTATAGGCGCAATACCTTGTAATAGAACTCATGCTTGATAGAAATCTTAGATCACATAGAATCAACGAATGAGGTGTGTTCATTAACAATTCACAGATGAAAAAATGACAAAAAAAAAGAACGCATCCATTCCCCTTAGATATCTTTCATCTATAGTATTTGTAGTATTTTTGCCCTGGTGGATCCCTCTCTCATTTAATAAAAGTCTGGAATCCTGGGTTACAAATTGGTGGAATATTAGTCAACCCGAAACCTTCTTGAATGATATTCAAGAAAAGTCTATTCTAGAAAAATTCATAGAATTAGAGGAATTATTCCTCTTGGACGAAATGATAAAGGAATTTCCGGAAAGACGTCTAGAAAAGCTTCGTATAGGGCTCCCGAAAGAAACAATTCAATTAATCAAGATGCACGATGAGGATCATATCCATACGATTTTTCACTTCTCGACAAATACAATCTGCTTCGTTATTCTAAGTGGTTATTCGATTCTGTGTAATGAAGAACTTTTTATTCTTAACTCTTGGGTTCAAGAATTCCTATATAATTTAAGCGATACAATAAAAGCCTTTTCGATTCTTTTCGTAACTGATTTATGTATTGGATTCCATTCGCCTCGCGGTTGGGAACTGCTGATTGGCTATGCCTACAACGATTTTGGATTTGCTCATAATGATAATGATATTATTCTATCTGTTCTTGTTTCCACTTTTCCAGTCATTCTAGATACGTTTTTTAAATATTGGCTTTTTTCTTATTTAAATCGTGTATCTCCGTCACTTGTAGTGATTTATCATTCAATGACTGAGTGAAAAGCGATTCAATGATCCAATTAGAATATTTTGGATTTTGTACATAAGCAAAGCATTCAAAGCCGTACTTACCTTACTTTTTCTACCCATCCAGAGGATCCGATCCCTCCCGGATTCCAGGAATCCTATATTCCAGTAAAATTATTTCAGTAAATAGCAGAATCGCGGATAGGGAACTGTATTAGTGACCTACCTAATTCTATTGTAGAAATTTTCGGGATCAACGATTGGACCATGCAAATTCAAAATACCTTTTCTTCGTTAAAGGGAGAGATTACTCAATTCATTTCCGTATCCCTCATGATATATATAATAACTCGGGCATCAATTTCAAATGCATATCCCGTTTTTGCGCAACAGGGTTTTGAAAATCCACGAGAGGCAACTGGTCGCATTGTATGCGCCAATTGTCATTTAGCTAATAAGCCCGTGGATATTGAGGTTCCACAAACGGTACTCCCTGATACTGTATTTGAAGCAGTTGTTAGAATTCCGTATGATATGCAACTGAAACAAGTTCTTGCTAATGGTAAAAGGGGGTCTTTGAATGTGGGGGCCGTTCTTATTTTACCAGAGGGGTTTGAATTAGCCCCCTCCGACCGTATTTCGCCCGAGATGAAAGAAAAGATAGGCAAGCTGTCTTTTCAGACCTACCGACCCACTAAAAAAAATATTCTTGTGATAGGGCCAGTTCCTGGTCAGAAATATAGTGAAATAACTTTTCCTATTCTTTCCCCGAACCCTGCAACTAATAAAGATGCTCACTTCTTAAAATATCCAATATACGTCGGTGGGAACAGGGGGAGGGGTCAGATTTATCCCGACGGGAACAAAAGCAACAATACGGTTTATAATGCTACAGCTGCGGGTATAGTAAACAAAATCATACGAAAAGAAAAAGGGGGATACGAAATAACCATAACGGATGCAGCGAATGGGCGTGAAGTGCTTGATATTATCCCTCCAGGACCGGAACTTCGTGTTTCAGAGGGCGAATCTATCAAACTTGATCAACCATTAACAAGTAATCCTAATGTAGGTGGGTTTGGTCAGGCAGATGCAGAAATAGTACTTCAAGATCCATTACGTGTCCAAGGCCTTTTGTTCTTTTTGGCATCTGTTGTTTTGGCACAAATCTTTTTGGTTCTTAAAAAGAAACAG